ATTCCAGTAACAATTACATTTCTAGTTCTATTTGGAGTAAAAGTGGAAATAGTAGTCAAAACGAGGATACCAGAACGAGTGATCAAACTATACCAGAAAGTTCTACTCATATGGGTGTAACTCAACAATACCGGCATTTGTGGGTTCAATGCGAAAATTGTTATGGATTAAATTATAAGAAATTTTTTAAATCAAAGATGCATCTTTGTGAACAATGTGGATATCATTTGAAAATGAGTAGTTCAGATAGAATCGAACTTTTGATCGATCCGGGCACTTGGGAGCCTATGGATGAAGACATGGTCTCTCTGGATCCCATTGAATTTCATTCGGAGGAGGAGCCTTATAAAAATCGTATCGATTCTTATCAAAGAAAGACAGGATTAACCGAGGCTGTTCAAACAGGCAGAGGGCAACTAAACGGTATTACCGTAGCAATTGGGGTTATGGATTTTCAGTTTATGGGAGGTAGTATGGGATCCGTAGTCGGGGAGAAAATTACCCGTTTGATTGAATACGCTACTAAAGAATTTCTACCTCTTATTATAGTGTGTGCTTCCGGAGGGGCACGCATGCAAGAAGGAAGTTTGAGCTTGATGCAAATGGCTAAAATATCTTCTGCTTTATATGATTATCAATCAAATAAAAAGTTATTCTATGTACCAATTCTTACATCTCCTACTACCGGCGGGGTGACAGCTAGTTTTGGTATGTTGGGAGATATCATTATTGCCGAACCCAATGCCTACATTGCCTTTGCGGGTAAAAGAGTAATTGAACAAACATTGAATAAAACAGTACCCGAGGGTTCACAAGCGGCCGAGTATTTATTCCAGAAGGGCTTATTCGATCTAATCGTACCACGTAATCCTTTAAAAAGCGTTCTGAGTGAGTTATTTCAACTACACACTTTCTTTCCTTTGAATCAAAATTAGAACATTAAGTTCAATTATTTTGAGCAAACAAGTAATTAGTTTATCGGAATCCAAGTTAAAATTAGACGAATGGGGTTTTCTTTGTTGACATAAGATCTAATTATATAAAGAATCAAAAGTCACAGAAAATCCGCCCCTTTTTCTATATTCCTGATTATTGATCAAGAAGCCTCTATTAACAAGATAAAAGATGAAATTCTTATTTTCGTGAAATTAGGCAAATCAAAAAAATATACTCTTCTCGTCATATATAATGAAAATCTATAAAATATAGAATTTTTTATTTTTTTATATCTTACGATAATCCTATTTTGACTAAGAATCCCTGATGGATGGGATTCTAACAAACCCTTCAATATATTCAATATAATTATAAATATAAATAGAATCTAATTAATTTTTAAGAAACTTTTTGCTTAGTAAATGAAATTCAAAGACAAGAGCAAAAAATGAAGAAAATAATATCTCATCCATATCCTTTCAAATCTTTCATGTAGAAAGATGAAAAACTACATTATATACTCACTTAGATAGATACTTATATTTATACTTAATAGCTATTAAGTAATAATAATAATTCCAATTTAGAATTATCAAATTATAATAAGATATCTTTATATATAATAAGATATCTTTATATTATAAATATAAAATATAAATAATAATAACAGGTACAAATAGTAAATCGAGGTACCCATTCTATGACAACTCTTAACTTTCCCTCTGTTTTGGTGCCTTTAGTAGGCCTAGTATTTCCGGCAATCGCAATGGCTTCTTTATTTCTTCATGTTCAAAAAAACAAGATTGTTTAGAGCCGATGGCACAAAATCTCATCTATTTTTTTTTCAAAGCTGACGCTTGTATCATAACACAGATATCTATTTAGCAAAATATGGTATAAGCGGCTTACGCCGAAAAACTCTTATGTCTCCAGAAAATGCTATAGGGATCAATGGATTCTAGCTATTTTCAAAGAGACTCGAATCGACGGATAGCTGAACTGTAAAGTTGGTCTATCTATATCTATTTGGCTATCTTTAGTGAGATCATACGAAGGGTATGTTATTAGTTTAGATCTAACGAATTTAATGAATTACTCCTAAAGGATCACATCAAACTAGTGCTAGTTGATGCGAGTTACTTCGGAAAAAAAAAGGACTAAAGTCAAATTCATTTGGGGTATTCTCTCAATTCCAAAAAAATCAACTGGATCAAGTATGAGTTGTCGATCAGAACATATATGGATAGAACCTATAACGGGGGCTCGAAAAACAAGTAATTTCTGCTGGGCTGTTATCCTTTTTTTAGGTTCATTAGGATTCTTGTTGGTTGGAACCTCGAGTTATCTTGGTAGAAATTTGATATCTTTATTTCCGTCTCAGGAAATAGTTTTTTTCCCACAAGGAATTGTGATGTCTTTCTACGGAATCGCGGGTCTTTTTATTAGCTCCTATTTATGGTGCACAATTTCGTGGAATGTAGGTAGTGGTTATGATCGATTTGATAGAAAAGACGGAATAGTGTGTATCTTTCGTTGGGGATTTCCTGGAAAAAATCGTCGGGTC